GTCACTATCTAATAGTAAGAAATGTCAACAAGGAAATCTTTTGTATAGACATTCGAACCACTGTTGGTCATATTTCTTTTTATCGAGAGATAGAAGAAGCCGTACAAGGGTTTTGCCGGGCTTGCTCATATAGTACCTAAGCTAAAAAATTCTATGATACCCGCGATAATTTGATTCGGGTCTCCCCGTCTCAACTAGTATTCTAATTCGTGAATTTCTCCGCTAATCAAGATCGAGGAAAGGCAGTCTTCGAATCACTGACTCAAATCCATTGTCGAATCCTACTCAACTGAATAGCGAGGTACTTATGGCAGAACGGGCCGATCTAGTCTTTCACAATAAAGCGATAGATGGAACTGCCATGAAACGACTTATTCGCAGATTAATAGATCACTTTGGAATGGCATATACATCACATGTCCTGGATCAAGTAAAGACTCTGGGTTTCCAGCAAGCCACTACTACATCCATTTCATTAGGAATTGATGATCTTTTAACAATACCTTCCAAGGGGTGGCTAGTACAAGATGCGGAACAACAAAGTTTAATTTTGGAAAAACACCATCATTATGGGAATGTACACGCGGTAGAAAAATTACGTCAATCCATTGAGATCTGGTATGCTACAAGTGAATATTTACGACAACAAATGAATCCTAATTTTAGGATGACTGATCCTTCTAACCCAGTCCATATAATGTCTTTTTCGGGAGCTAGAGGAAATGCATCTCAGGTCCATCAATTAGTAGGTATGAGAGGATTAATGTCGGATCCTCAAGGACAAATGATTGATTTACCCATTCAAAGCAATTTACGCGAAGGACTCTCTTTAACGGAATATATTATTTCCTGCTACGGAGCTCGCAAAGGAGTTGTGGATACTGCTGTACGAACATCAGATGCTGGATACCTCACGCGCAGACTTGTTGAAGTAGTTCAACACATTGTTGTACGTAGAACAGATTGTGGCACCATCCGAGGTATTTCTGTGAGTCTTCAAAATGGGATGATAACAGAAAGAATTTTTATCCAAACATTAATTGGTCGTGTATTAGCGGACAATATATATATGGGTTCACGATGCGTTGCCATTCGAAATCAAGATATTGGGATTGGACTTGTTAATCGATTCATAACCTTTAGAGCAAAATCAATATCTATTAGAACTCCCTTTACTTGCAGGAGTACATCTTGGATCTGTCGATTATGTTATGGCCGTAGTCCCACTCATGGCGACCTGGTCGAATTGGGAGAAGCGGTAGGTATTGTTGCGGGTCAATCTATTGGGGAACCCGGGACTCAACTAACATTAAGAACTTTTCATACCGGTGGAGTATTTACAGGCGGTACGGCGGAACATGTACGAGCTCCTGATAATGGAAAAATCAAATTCAATGAACATTTGGTTCATCCCACACGTACACGTCACGGCTATCCAGCTTTTCTATGTTATATAGACCTATATGTAACTATTGAGGGTCAAGATATTCTACATAATGTGAATATTCCACCAAAAAGTTTGATTTTAGTTAAAAATGATCAATATGTAGAATCAGAACAAGTCATTGCCGAGATTCGCGCCGAAGCATCCATCTTGAATTTTAAAGAGAGGGTCCGAAAACATATTTATTCTGACTCCGAGGGAGAAATGCACTGGAGTACCGCTGTGTACCATGCACCCGAATATACATATGGTAATGTTCATCTCTTACCAAAAACAAGCCATTTGTGGATATTATCAGGAGTTCCGCACAGATCCAGTATAGTCCCTTTTTCGCTCCACAAGGATCAAGATCAAATAAATATTCATTCTCTTTCTGTCGAACGAAAATATATTTCTAACCTTTCAGTGACTGATGATCAAGCGAGACATAAATTGTTTAGGTCGGATCCTTCTGGTAAAAAGGAGGGGGGGGTTCTTGATTATTCAGTACCTGATCGAATCATATGTAAGGGTCATTGTAATTTTATATACCCCGCTATTCTTGACGAGAATTCTGATTTATTGGCAAAGAGACGAAGAAATAGATTCATCATTCCATTACAATCGAATCAAGAACAAGAAAAAGAACTAATACCCCGTTCAGGTATCTCGATTGAAATACCCATAAATGGTCTTTTCCGTATAAATAGTATTCTTGCTTATTTCGACGATCCTCGATATAGAAGAAAGAGTTCGGGAATTACTAAATATGGGACTATAGAGGCGGATTCTATCGTCAAAAAAGAGGATTTGATTGAGTATCGAAGAACAAAAGAATTTCGGCCAAAATACAAAATGAAAATAGATCGATTTTTTTTCATTCCCGAGGAAGTGCATATCTTACCCGGAGCTTCTTCCATAATGGTACGGAACAATAGTATCATTGGAGTAGATACGCGAATTACTTTCAATATAAGAAGCCGAGTAAGCGGATTGGTCCGAGTGGAGAAAAAAAAAAAAAAGATTGAACTCAAAATATTTTCGGGGGATATCTATTTTCCTGGAGAGACAGAAAAG